CAGCAAAAACATCTCTGAACAAGGTTCTAGCACCATGCCAAATGTGTCCGAAGAAGAAGAGCAAAGCAAACGAAGCATGCCCAAAAGTAAACCAACCCCTTGGACTGCTACGAAAAACACCATCGGATTTTAAAGTCGCACGATCTAATTCAAAAATTTCCCCCAATTGAGCGCGTCTAGCATATTTTTTCACAGTCGCAGGATCACTATAACTGACTCCATTTAGTTCGCCACCATAGAATTCAACGGTTACACCTACTTGTTCAACACTATACTTCGATTCCGCCCGTCGAAAAGGAACATCAGCCCTAACAATTCCATCACCGTCTACCAAAACTACTGGAAATGTTTCAAAAAAAGTAGGCATACGGCGTACAAAAAGCTCACGCCCTTCTTTATCTCTAAAGAGAGGGTGTCCTAACCATCCAACTGCTATTCCATCTCCGTTATCCATGGAGCCTGCCCTGAATAATCCTCCCTTTGCCGGATTATTGCCGATATAATCATAAAAAGCTAATTTTTCAGGAATTTTAGCCCAGGCTTCTGATAAACTTTGATTTTCTGATAGTCCGGCACTAACTCGTCGATATATCTCTTGCTGGAAATAACCCTGGTCCCATTGATAACGAGTGGGACCAAATAATTCGATAGGAGTAGTTGCTGACCCATACCACATAGTTCCAGCAACAACAAAAGCTGCAAAAAAAACAGCCGCAATACTACTGGATAGTACGGTTTCAATATTTCCCATACGCAATCCTTTATATAGACGTTGTGGCGGTCGTACGCTAAGATGGAATAGGCCCGCTAATATGCCCAATGTACCTGCTGCAATATGATGAGAAGCTATTCCCCCCGGGACAAAAGGATCAAAACCTTCCACGCCCCATGCCGGATTTACAGGTTGTACTGTTCCGGTTAGTCCATAAGGATCGGACACCCATATTCCAGGACCGTATAAGCCCGTTACATGAAATGCACCAAAACCAAAGCAAGCCACCCCGGAGAGAAATAAATGAATTCCAAAGATCTTAGGCAAATCCAAAGAAGGTTTCCCTGTACGTTCATCAGAAAATATTTCTAGATCCCAATAGACCCAATGCCAGATAGCTGCCAAAAAACATAAGCCAGAAAACACAATATGCGCCCCAGCTACACCTTCATAACTCCAAATCCCCGGATTCGTTACAGTCCCTCCTGTGATACTCCAACCTCCCCAGGAATTGGTTATTCCTAAACGAGTCATGAAGGGTATAACGAACATGCCCTGTCTCCACATTGGATCAAGAACAGGGTCAGAAGGATCAAAAACTGCTAATTCATACAGAGCCATTGAGCCCGCCCAACCAGAAACCAGAGCTGTATGCATTATATGAACGGAAAGCAACCGGCCGGGATCATTCAATACAACGGTATGAACACGATACCAAGGCAAACCCATGGAAAACACCTCTTTCTCAAAGAAAAATAGACACTACCTAACTTTATAGCATTGGAAAAGACTATACTATGACTATCCTCTAGACCTCCCTTGTTGAGGGGATTAGTTCCTAACAAGAGTTAGGTGAATATTTATTCTATTCGTAGGAAAAAAGAGAAGCAGATTTATTCTATACTCGATAAGTACCAATATGCAATGGGGGTTGCTACGATTTTCTATGAGTAAATGTGTATGTCTATACGTATTTCTCATTAGAAGGGACTATTTGTCTTTCTTTCCACATTTTTCCACTCTATGGATAAAATCAATACGATAAAGACAATATTATAACGACAATAAAACCATATTGTTACGTTTCCATATCAAAGTGAAATATAGTATTTAGTTCTTTTTTCTTTCAATTCATGCCTATTGGTGTTCCAAAAGTACCTTTCCGGAGTCCTGGAGAGGAAGATGCATCTTGGGTTGACGTATAGTGCGACTTGTCAGATATATTGGGTCATATGGGATTTCCCCGTTCTCTCCCTCGATCGAGATATCCTCTCTTTCGCCCAAAAAGAAATTGAATCATGCAAAAATTGGAGCGCGAAATCCATTATTTGGGAGGATTCATAGGACTATTTTCAATTAGAATAATTGATAATTTATGGTTGATTTTGGTTGGACTAAAAAAATGAAGTATCCAGGCTCCGTTTAGAAAAAACCCAATTGGATAAATCTATGATTACTACATATATCATAAAGGATTCCTTGGTGTTATTTGTAAAGTTTTAACAAAAAGAAATGGTGATGAGAAGATTTGTCCCCTATATGCGATGCGCAAATCAAAAGAGGGCGGATCTTTACCCGGAGTAGAGCATAAACCTAAAAAGATGAAAGAGACCCACTCAGGAACAAGAAAACCCCATCGTGATTTGGATTGAATCTCGATGAAAGAATACATCAATGAAAAGTGAATTCAATAAGTTTATTGACTTTTTTCTATTATAAGGAAGAAAGAAGTCGACATTTTTTAAAAATCGAAGAAAAAAGCCCTTTCGTTCCAAGTTGGACAAAAACCTGCTTAAGAAAAAAGAATAGGAAAAACAAGAAAGAGCACCTGAATCTATACATTGATTTTTTTTTGAACCGTATGCATCAAAAGGTGCATGTACGGTTCTTAAGGGATACACTTTAACCCTAATCAACCGACTTTATCGAGAAAGATTACTTTTTTTAGGCCAAGCAGTCGATAGCGAGATCTCGAATCAACTTATTGGGCTTATGGTATATCTCAGTATCGAGGATGATACCAAAGCTCTTTATTTGTTTATAAACTCTCCTGGTGGATGGGTAATACCTGGAGTAGCTATTTATGATACTATGCAATTTGTTCGACCAGAGGTCCATACAATATGCATGGGATTAGCCGCGTCAATGGGATCTTTTATATTGGTTGGAGGAGAAATTACCAAACGTCTAGCATTCCCTCACGCTTGGCGCCAATGAGGTTTTAAAATTTGACAGAAAAAAGAAAACTATGCCTTCGCCATATGAACATTAAGTAATAATAGCATGGCACTTCGAATTCGATATGAGATTTTTTTGTATTTTTTTTAAAGATTGGATTATGTATCGAGAGAGTAGTATGAGATAAAAAGTATTTCCGATTTTGTTTTATCTATCGGGAGTCCAGTTTAGCGTCACAAACTTTTTAGTTTTCACACCGAAGGGCTCTTAACTATATTTAGGTTATAAAAAAAAAAGAGTGCGAAAAAAAAACAAGATTTTTCCTGGTTGGATCAAAAAGAAACTTTGGGATTGCTTAATCAAAGAAAAAATCCATTTGAAAATAGAAAGCAACGGAGCCATCATAGTATTTTTTAACTACGCCGAAAAGAAGGGTGGCAATTTGATCATTTATTTAACCATCCGGGGCTGATAGATTCGATTTGTATCTTTCTTGAATGTGAATGGAAAGTAAAAGTGAATTTGATTGTAGAGCCGTATGCAATGCACCAAAAATGATGCCCGTACGGTTGTTGAATTCTATCTTTAGTAGTCTTTATCTTTCTTTTCTGTTTGTTTGATCACACCAGATAGAGAAACCCTCTACCACCAGGGTAATGATCCATCAACCTGCTAGTTCTTTTTATGAGGCGCAAACGGGAGAATTTATCCTGGAAGCGGAAGAACTGTTGAAACTGCGCGAAACCATCACAAGGGTTTATGTACAAAGGACGGGCAAACCATTATGGATTGTATCTGAAGACATGGAAAGAGACGTTTTTATGTCAGCAACAGAAGCCCAAGCTTACGGAATTGTTGATCTTGTAGCAGTTGAATAAAAAAGTTGGATTTTAGGGAAATCTTCGATTTGGGATTAGATTTCCGAGATTCTATTATATTCTATTATTCTTTCTATTAATATTATTATAAATAGAAAAAATTAGAACAAATTAAATTTCCTAATAATTCGGTTAGGATCAATCTAAACCAGCCCATTATGTATATGATTCAACATGCCAACTATTAAACAACTTATTAGAAATACAAGACAGCCAATTCGAAATGTCACGAAATCTCCCGCTCTTCGGGGATGTCCTCAGCGTCGAGGAACATGTACTAGGGTGTATGTGCGACTCGTTTAGATCAGGAACTGGTACAAAAAAAGAAAGAAAACCACTTTCCAGTATGAATGATCAGTACCGATGAATAGGATAGAGTGGAAGACGGAACTCCATTCACCATTTAAATTAAAACAAGTAAATTGATCCCTTTATTGTGTATGAAGTTTATGGTTTTCATTGGTCCAAATCCAATTATTTAAAATGAGAAGCAATTCTCCATTGGTAACAAATGGTTATCCATTAAGCGGAGAAAATTTTATGAAAAAACATAAAAATGAAGTTTCCACTCGGTCAAGAACGGACTCCGAGGGTCAGCTACCGAGCTAACTTTCATAATTACATACCGTTACTATATAGGTGGGTCTCATTGTGAAAGACCTATTACTGGATAATTCATGGGTAGAGCCAAAGAGTGTGGTGTGAACTATACAAGTTACCAATAACATTGATTAAATGAAGTGAAGTAAAGGCTCCGGTGTATAGAGAAGACCTCACCGTTTAAGAAATAACCATAGAAACGATGGAACCCACTATTTCTTTATCCAATTTCTTTTTATTTATTTTGACACCTAGCCCTAGCAAAAGAAAATTTAGGATTTCTTTCGTATTTCGCAGTAAAATAAAAAAAAAAAAGAAAAATAGTGGTCGGGAAGGTTATAGTAGCCAAAGCCATTGGAATTTATATTTTATACATTGGAAAAATCCGTTTGGTTATTAATAGACCGGGACGAAGGAAAAGAATAACTGAAAGAAAAGAAATCAATTAGTTATTTGTCAAAGTTTTATTTATTCAATGACCAGAATTAAACGCGGATATATCGCTCGGAGACGTAGAACAAAAATTCGTTTATTTGCATCAAGTTTTCGAGGGGCTCATTCAAGACTTACTCGAACTATTACTCAACAGAAAATCAGAGCTTTGGTTTCGGCTCATCGAGATAGGGATAAGCAAAAGAGAAATTTTCGTCGTTTGTGGATAACTCGGATAAACGCAATAATTCGGCAAAGGGGAGTATCCTATAGTTATAGTAAATTCATACATGATCTATACAAGAGACAGTTACTTCTTAATCGTAAAATATTAGCCCAAATAGCTATATCAAATAGGAACTGTCTTTATATGATTTCTAACGAAATAAGAAAAGAAGTAGAGCAGAAAGAATACACCGGAATAATTTAAAGAGAGTTCCCCGGAGATTGAACTCCGGGAAGGTGGAGTCAAAATTACTATGAAAAAATATGCCAAAGTAGTAAACATGAATGAACACGTTAAAAATAAAAAAAAAATTTTCTTCCTTTTTTTTTCTTACAACACGATAATAAAATACGGATTCTCAGATTTGTAGACCAAAAAAAACACCAATCCGCATTTTAGTTCGGGTTGGAATTCTGATTCAAGTGAACAAAGAATAAGCCTATTTGTTTCGGGTTCTAAGACCAGTAGTTCTAGAGGTCGACTCGGTTCTTTCAAATTGTTTCTCATTATTGAGAAAAGGTAACAAAGACAAAATACGAGCTTGTTTTATAGCAATAGTAATTAATCGTTGTTGTTTCAAGGTCAATTTATTCACTCGTCTAGATAATATTTTTCCTTGTTCGCTAATAAATCGACTAATTAAACTCATGTTTCTATAATCAATTCGATCCCCCGATTGAATCGGGGGCAAACGCCTACGAAAAGATCGTTTGGATTTCAGAAAAGGTCGCTTGGATTTATCCATGGTTTGTTTGTTTAGTTTTTTCTTATCCCGAAAATCCTATTTATGAATTGTGATTTTAACCCCAAATAGGATTCTTTTTTATTGAAATATATTCTATATAATGTCATTTTTCCGCTTTCAAGGAAAGGAGGATAAGAACTATTTTATTTGGTTCAATTTATTTATTTCTTGATTTCCCCATGAATCATATGTTTGTAACAATAGGGACAGAATTTTCTTAATTCTAATCGATTAGGCGTATTGTGCCGGTTCTTTTGAGTAATATATCTGGAAATGCCCGTTGATACCTTCTTAAGACCATTTCGGGTGCAACTGTTACATTCCAAAATCACAGTTACTCGTGCGTCTTTCCTCTTGGCCATGAACCTCCTTTGAATTTTGAATTTACTTAACTCTTCTATATTCTATTTGATATTTGATTCGAAACAAAGAAAAAGAAAGCAAGGAAAAAATAACAAATAAAAGTTACTAACTTGAAATCCAATTCTAAAAGATCAAAACCAAGAAAGATAAAGTAATAATAAATCAAAGCCATAGTCTAAGTAAGACAATGCGTTAGAAATAGAAAGTCTATTTAAACCTGAAGAAAGGTATTTTAGTTAAAGATCTTGTATTCTTGCCCTTGACCCGCATTTTTTACTCTATCCCCATGCCCCATTTATTCATTTCAATTTGAACCCCGAGTCTAACCGCCGTTAAATCCACTTTTATTCTTTCTCTTTCGTCCCTTATTGATTTTAAAAAATAAAAGAAAAGGGAAAAAAGAGAAATAAGGGGAGGGGTAGTGATTAGTCACCAATATTTAATTCTCTATATCTAATCTTCGTCATTCCTTCCGCTGTAAATAAAATAACTAGAATTAAAAAAAGGGGAATGTCAACGCATCTGGGAAAAAACGATTAATCTCTATCAATAGACCTGCTAAAGCCACGAACCACAGCGTACTTAGTACTGGGGCCACGGAGAGATATGTTTTTAGATCTCGCATTGAAAAACCTCCCTTTTTTTTTATTGTAATACATAAAGATAATGCATATATAATCAGATGCATTTGCAGTTAAGGTCTACTTAGAGTTGTACACGGAATCCCTAATTCAAAATGAGGTGAGTTAATTTCAATTGAAATGTACAACAATCCATAAGATTTTTCTTTTATTATTATTATATGTTAAATGAGACCAAAAAGATGAAATGGCCAGAAAAAGTGTGTGCTTCGCAAGGGAGAAATAGGGATGTGGAAAACAAGACAGGAATTCTCTACAATGACAATGTATAACAATTTAAGGGATGTGGCGCAGTTTGGTAGCGCGTTTGTTTTGGGTACAAAATGTCACGGGTTCAAATCCTGTCATCCCTACCTATTACCGCTCGGTTGAGCAGTAATGAGGAATCCATTGAGATCGATTCAAATTGGACGGACGAATTTTATTTTTATCCAATTTGAATTAAAATAAAAATGTAATGAAAAATTCAAAAAAAGATTCGCGTTAGAAAAAGAACCATCTTTAGAGTATTTTCTATTCTAATAAGAAATAAGAAAGCGCTCTTAGTTCAGCTCGGTAGAACGCGGGTCTCCAAAACCCGATGTCGTAGGTTCAAATCCTACAGAGCGTGACTTTTTCGTCGTAGATCTAATTAGGCTGAAAGGGTTTCAGTCACTTCCACAGCAATTCGAATTTGACCTCCTGGAGATTAAAGAGGAGGAGGCCAATCCAAAAATGGGAATTAA